ACAGAGCCAGCGGATTCTCATTCTGCTGTGCCGGTGCGCAAAGCAAGCACGCTTAGACTGCGATGTGCAATCTTTGGTCTGCCTATCATTGCCCATTAAGGGCTGACTCTCTGTCTGGCTTGGTCTCGCTCCCTTCCCGTCTGCCTTCCCTCCCCTATAAAAAAATGTATAGTCTCGCCCATAACTGATCCTTCGTTGATTGATCGACCTACCAAAAATCGGGATCTTTACCTTGTGGTCGACTAAGGCAAAGAAAAGAAGAGAAGGGTTGGTCGGGATTTCAATGCTTCCAAAAACGGTGGTTTAAGTCTTCCTCAAATTACCTCCCCTCCCCCTGCCAATCATTCGTCCCGTGAATTAAGGAAGAGCGATAAAATGCTGGTCCTCTCCTTTGAGTCGTCATTCTGCTTTCCTTCTTGACCTTTGAAGGAGATAGCACGGAAAATAGTGGACCGATTAGTCCTTTCGTCCTTCCAATTCCTCGACGAGTGAGCGCTCCAAGTGGTCCGGTCAGGAGGGTAGCTGACCACCCATCGGCTATTCAAAGTGGATACTACAATGGAGCTTACGTCTTTCCCCGGGCACGCATCTAATTATTTCTTCTGTTCTAAATAAAGGCCCAATCTTGGTGATGAAGTGGAGGACCCTAACAAAAATAAGGCGGTAACGCAATTCTTCTATCTGGGGGCATACTAGCCCGACTCCTTTGCGGAATGAGGGAATCTCCTCTTATCTTGTAATGTCTTTTGAAGGGGGCCTACTTACGTTAGGGGCCAGGCCTCTCCACTGGAACCTACTCTTTTTTGAAGGCATAGATTCTTTCTCGATTTATTGAGAACTTTCAGCCAGAGGAAAACCATCAGAAGCCCGAACAAGCAAGACGAGGAAGCGAGTGAAAAGGAAGGATAGGGAGAGGAAGATGACTATCTAAGATAGTCCTTTAGGTCCGTGTAAGGCGAGTGGAAGGAAGTGACTCGACCGATAGGTTTAGGGAGTCAGGCAGGTCTGGAGGTAGTGCCTCCAAAGAGGTATTTTAATTAACTGCACCATTCAAGATCAATGCTTGCATTCAGGGGATAGATGGGCGAGAGATGGACGAAACCTCTTGAAAGTTGAACTGATTCTTATTCTTATCTGGTTGTTCTAAGCCTGCCTACTTTTGATGACATGAGATTCAAGACCCCCCTAAAAAAAGTAAAGGCAGCTGATCCCGATTTCCTTGATCCTTCATCTGGCTGGACTCTCGATAGAGTAAGCTGGATGTGCTATTCGATCTTGTAACCCACGAAAGCTCGAGAAAGAAAATGTCCTCTCAAGGCGGATCTTTCAACCGCCTCCTTGAAAGCCGAGGCCTGAATCACCTGGCATTCCTCTAGTTAACCTGTCGCGGGGTAGGGAGGTCCCTGACGTTCAGAACCTTTCTCCCAAAGCCTTCCCTGATTCGACTTTTGGCAGGCCATGGTGCGGATAAAAGCTTGTGGGTTCTCTCCTGCTTATTCATTAGGGCGAGTGAATGTCAAGGAGGGGATCATAGTTTTTCAACTCATCTGGAATGTCACGGAGCAGCTTCGTGGTCCTGTTCCGGTCCCAGATGCAGTCCCGTCATCAGTAGCTAAAACCAAGGTGGGCCCTTCCCCATCAGTCCCCGGAAGTTGTATCTTATCGAGTGGACTTATCAGCATCACGCTTAAAAATATGGTGTCCAACTCTGCCCGTGACTCGCATTGGCAACTTTATCCCGCCTGATGGGCATACCGCACCTCAGTCCGCACTCCCACAGGGGCAAGGCCATATTTCATTGGTCCCTGGTGGCGAAGCCATTGTGCCTTTTTCACTTATCTCAAAATTTCATTATTCGCTGGCATCTTCAGACTGATGGTATCCCTCACGATTGGTCTTACATGTTCGCTACCGGCGAGCTCTATATGTCCGAGAGTGAGTAGAAGCCCACGGAGCGGTTCGGGTGAATTTCTTTTTTGAGGATAGTATGTTATTCATTCTCCCTGCTTGTCCTTTCGGGGTGTTTTCTCCGGGGCTTGATATTAGAGTTGAAATATCCAGCTGGGGCAGGCGAGATGACTTTGGGCTCTGAATTGAAGGATTGATACCTGCGCAGACATCCATCGCCCCGAATGAGACAGATTTCTTCTGGAAGGAGGGACGGATCATTTGCTTTAGATAGAGATTGATGTCGGCCCTTTAGCTTCAACTCACAATGGGAAGGAAAGCTTCGGGATCAGGGGCTGAGAGATGAGAATAAGTGCAGGGCTCGAGAAATTCGAGGCCTTACTCTCCTTGCTCATCATCTGGGCTTGGAACTCCGACAGCTGGAGGATAGAATTCGTCTGGCTGATCGACGTTCTGATTATAATGCCCTACAGCGTCTTATCTGTAGCTGGGGGCAAGTCTTTGATCACCGAGCAATTATCACTCGTATACTCACGATACTCCGAGAGTCTACTCCATGCATCCGACGGCAACGTCAAGACCTACCATGGCCTGCTCCGGAGTTACGGCAGGCTATTCTGAGAAGATACTGGGCCCCCCGACAATGTCAAGGCCCTGTCAATCCACAAGATTATATCATCCATCTTCCCCGTCCAAGGACACGTGTGGCCTACGCTGGGGGCAATACAGTTATTATTACTCAATAAAGGGGTTTACCACCGACCTCAAGGGTGACAAATTTGGTTGTGGAGTCTAATCATTACATCTCTGTCGGAGAAGGGACTCCATCAACTGAAAAGAAATTGGAAGCTTGACCTCGGTAGGAGCCTGCACCTCACTCGAGGTCGATTCGAGTTATAATGAATTGAACATCAAGGCGAGAGGAAGAAGATGAAAACGGGATTTCTCTCATCGCAATTCAAGATTTCAACCCGCCGGGGGCAAAACTGTCCACAACCCGGAGGTGAGAAATAATCAACCTTCGGTTTTCAATCGGCCGAAGAGAAGATTGATGGGGACTACCATTCAGGTCCTCAATGATGCTTCGTCATCGTCGTCTAAATTTTATTCTAAGGCTCAGCATCAACAGCCTTGGAAATCCGTTTCACCTTCCACAAAAACTCGACGGCATAATGCTCGAAGAGCACAGATGAGAATCCAGCTCTTGGCGTATTCGATGCAGTCCTTGGTCATTTTCGGCCAAAAGTATCCCATGACCTTGAGCCCGTGGTACATTTTGGGCCCGGATTGGTGCGCTCCGCAGACCCCAGAATGTACTTCTTCCATAGCTTTCCGTGCCTCTTGCCCCGACAGACAACGGAGCCAAGTCTGCTCGTAGGATTTCCTGTAAAGGATGTCGTTGTGTAAAAGATACAGCGGTAGCCGCCTCCGCAGCTCGATCCTCTTAGCTGGACCATCAGGGAGCCTGCCGTGTTTTAAATATTCAATGATTCGGATGTTCAACAGGTGAACATTCTGCTTGGGTAGCTTGAAGTTGATCGGAGACGATGTCAAGCATGGGCGGGAGGAGGAGTCTTTGCTCGACTCGGACATCCGCCTCGCCTTCGGAGGGTAAGGTAAGAGCTGCAGCTAACTTTGCCAGCGCGTCAGCCTCAGCATTTCGTCGCCTTGGCACATGATGAACCTCAATGAATGCGAACCTCTCCATAAGTTTGAGGACTAAGGCGTGATAGGGCACTAGCTCAGGCTTCCGAACTTCGTAAATGCCTTGAATCTGTCGAATGACGAGCTGAGAATCCCCATAGGGGTACAAATAGAAGATGCCCATGTCCAGGGCCGTAATCAAACCAAAGATGAGTGCCTCGTACTCAGCTTCCTTGTTCGAACAGTCTGGCTTGAGTATTGAGAAGGAGTGATAGACGACTCCTTTCGCGGGCGTAACAAATACAACTCTGTCCCCAGCTTTACGCCTAGGAGGGTCACCATTGATAGCAGGTAGTGTGCGGGATGCACCATCAAAATACATCTCCCAGTGTGGGCCGATGCTTTCGGTCAACATCACCTCTGAATCAGGTAGATTGGTGATTAATGGAGAGTCGTCGGGGAGAGGGTGAGCAGCTGTAGCTTTTGGGTATTTTGGGGTATGTTCAATGACTGCTTTTTTCCTGCTTTTCAAAATGTCCCATTCTTACTTAAAAGGCTATTCAATATTTTCTTTTGCCTCAAAAGAACCAAAACTTATTCAATCAGTTTGCACACTTTGCCACCAGAGAAAAGGGAAGGAGTTGATATCATGAACATCTCTTAACTGGCTGGCTCTCCAAGTAGCTTGAGCAGCAGCACAAAAGAAAGGCATACGAGCGGAACAAGACCAGACTGATAACTCAATTGAAAATGAATTCGAAAAGGGGTCGTTTTCTACTTCGCTGAAAGAAAGACTAATGTAAGCTGATCTCACACTCCGGTACTTCGTACCAAAACCTATCTTGGTGTGTTGATAGGAAGATAAGAAAAAGACTATAAAGAACCATTCTGGAATCTCCAGTTGGAGATTCAGAACATAGAACTGTGCCTTCACCCAACCCACGTGGTCCTTTTGGCAGCCAAACCACGGGGTGGCCAATAACGGCATCAGAGACTATTATGTTATGTTATTAGCATTTACTCCAACTCATCAATGCCATTTTCATACTGGAGTACTTTTCGACTGAAAATGACACCTTATTCGCTCTGCTACAACGCACGAACTAAATGGCAGACCAGGGTGAGTGAACGGCTAGCCAAAGCTTCTCGTTTGGATAAAAATCGTGGCGGTTTAAAGCTGAAATGAGATTACAGAACGAGTGAAAGAAGTTACTGAAAGTCAAGCCCCTTTTTTAGGGCAACATGGGAGTGCGAACTCGATTCCCCGTACGACACACACAACTATTAACGCTCTTTCTCAATCAGGTCCGGAACGCACAGTCTTGTTCAACCTTTCCTGCCACTCGGCTAAGTTCGCTTCTAACGAAGCCCAAACGTGTCTTTGAACGACCAAATGCTCTAATGCTGCTGACTTGAAATCAGACGATGCATCGAAGATGTGTATGAGAAGGAAAAAACTTCGACTATCTTAGTTCGGTACGGAACGCCCAGCCAATTTGAAGGACTTCAACACTCACTTATACCATAGAATCAAACCTCCTTAGGGTTGCCTTGTGCAAACTCAAACTTCAATCTTGCTTGGAGCAAGGCGGTTGAAAGTAGATGATTGATCACTCTTTAGTGTGATGTCTCGACTTTAATTAAAGATTCTGTTAGTCTTCAGCCTCGTTGAGTTTCTTTGTTTTGAGATGAAAAACTGCAAGAAATCCTTTCCCTTTGTCTTTACTACTCGATCGGAGGGCTTTGATAAAGGTGTTAAGAGAATAGCTCAGAAAGAGCTGACAAAGAGGTTTGAGATTGAGATGAATGAATGAATCGAGAGCTCAGGCTTCACTAGTTGCTTGCACCCTTGCTTGTGACCCTATGGGCAAAGAGTCCCCTCTTCATTCAGAGAGGTTGGGCGGTGGAGAGAACGTTTTGCGATAGTTCCAGAGAGGAGCGGTGGGCGAGTCGTTAGCATCTTTCGATCGATGAAAAGAAATGTTCTTTTCATAACCATTAGCTAAAAGCTGTCTGTGATTCTAGAACAATAGAATTCAACATCAGTAGCGGATGCAGCAGAGGTTGTAGTTTCTCTTCCAGTTGTTCCAGGGACTGATTGTGGAACAGAAGTTGGCACTGTAGAATCAACATTTTCAGAAGCAGACGAATCATACGCCTGCGAATAAGCAACTTAAATATCTGCCTTTCACTCTTCCGTGGCTCTATAGCCGGCAAGGAAGAAGGAGAGAGAGGGGATTTTACAATTCAAAGCCAAACTGAAAAGCGAGAGCCCGATGCCGGTGAGTCAGGTAGGGCAGAGGAAATTCATTCAACAATTCCATGAGCGGTGGTTGGAGCGGACCTTTCCGTAAGGGAAGGCGTGGATCCTCGATCCAAGTCTCGTCTTTTGAGTGACGATGTTCTTATAACGAAGAAGCTCGCTAAGCTACGGCCTTTGGCCCTATGAGAGAGAAATTCAATTCCAAAGAATGTGGGATTTGAGTAACGAACCAGAAGCTGGTGAATAAGATAAGGATTGAGACGATGGAGAAGCTAAGGCGATGAAGAAAGTCAAGAGATTATTTTCAAATATGAAGAACTAGCGTTAAAGAAGATAAGGGTTTGAGCTAACTTCCATGATAGGGAAGGAGTTCACTCGTTTCAGTCTCATGCGGCGAAGAGAACCATATAGTAACCTAATGGGAGGAACCCATATTGTAAGGTAAGGAGGAAAGCGATTTAGTAGTGGAGGAAAAAGAGGGAGCAAAGCAAAGATATCCTATCCATACGGTTCAGAGAGGAGAACAAGACCTTACTTTATTAAAAAATAAAAAAGAGCGAGCGAGTAGAATACTTTTAATCAATCCAAGGAAGCGGCAAAGAATTGCGTTAAAGCCTCTCTTCCTAAAACCTAAAAGAGAATGGGATTCCCTCTCCTCCTCTTATCAGTCGTATCACTTCTTCCTTTAGAACTGTCTGAAAATGGGCCTAAAAAAAAGAGAAAAGAATGGCAAGGGCCCGTGCTGCATTCAAAAACTCCATCTCCTGGAAGTCGTCCAGGTGCACCGCCATGAAGCTAGTAGGTGCTTTCTATCTTGTTATTAACAATAAAGAAAGAAATGTCTTTCTGTCTAAATGCATCCAAAGCTACTCGCTTTCGTTATGATCCCTGACGAAGAGTGGGATTCTACCAAAGAAGTGACCAGACTTCCTTCCCTATTTCTACTCGCGAGGCAATGAAATTGTTTACGCCGAGCTAGAAGAAGATGTTGATGGCTCTAGTAAACCACAGTTATCCTTTTCTAGCTATTTGGCTTCAATCTCTCCCAATTAAAATAAGTTTGCCTGCCCCCCTTTTCTCCTTTTTCATTTCCATGGTGGCAAAAAAAGAAAAGAATTGATGCATTGGTGTAGACTTTCGTTTGAGAGACCCTGGCACATTCAAACTACTATCCTAGCCTAGTACAGTGGTGGATTTTCTCTCTGCACAAGAAAGCGAAGAAATGATTGGAGTCCAAAACCCTTCCTTCCACCAGACGGAAAGGAATGAGAAGCGGGCACCACAGCAAAGAAAGAGGAGGGATCTCACTTTTTAGGCATACAGATAGATAGCAGTACTCCCACCCAAGCCCTATTATGCTTTCTACCTGGTCATCCTGAATGATCGACTCAGTAGCCTGGATCTACCACAGAATGTAAGGGGGAGCGAAAGCTTGTGCTCGAGGGGATCGAAGCACTCTTTGCCATATGATATGGCTACCATGGAAAAAAGTAAAAATGGTCATACTTTGATCAAGCTGGAAACCGTTCTGGTTCACTCGATTGTATAGCCGCCCAATTGATGCGCTCTCCCTCAATGCCTACCGGAGACTAAGAAGGTGAAGTTGACTTTTTTTGAGATTAGGCTACAGCCTTTCATAGCAAATCAAAACATCCTCATTTTCTTACACGCATACGGGACATAGATGATGGAATGCTCAACTGTCGGCGGATATCCTGATCGATCTCATCTCGATGTACTCGCCTTTCTTAACGAAATGGTACTTATCTTCCTTTTGTTCTTTTGTATGTGACTTGCTTTATCAAATTATTTATTTCATATTTTCTTTTTCTTTTTATTAGCTATCTTTCTTTCTTGGTGATAATGCTCTGCAAGTCGTTCTTCTGGAAGTGTCTGATCTTATTATTATCTTTGACCACTACTCACTCATGGATCCTCTGTTACTGAGAAGGAAGATCTCGCGATTCTCTTAGCCTGTGATTCCTGTAAAAAAAAAAACCTAAAAAACTATGTTCATTCAGGTAAGCCCTTCTCCTCACTCACTTTTGGACATGTTCAGCTATCTTTGATGAAAGTTGCATGGCTTTTTACAGTCTATGCAGAAATAGTATTGGCTGACGAGGTAAGCGACAGTGCTAAGTTGGGTCATGTGAGGTTTCAGGTCAAGATGCTGAGGCAAGAAGGCAAAGGCCTGCACGAAGCCAAGCGCCAGCCACTAACTGATCGACTGACTGACTTGGGCTACCTTTCACCCCGGTATCCCCTCTCCTCTGACCTACAGCTGGCTTGCTTTCTTTCTCTTCCTTGCCCGCCCAGGACCGGAAAAATGAAAGAACTATGAACGTGGAATCACTAGAAACTGATTAGTGACGAGAAACTAACGGATAATGAAAGCATTTGGCACCAAATAAAACGGGCGTCAAACCCAAATCCGCTATAGAAACTAATATGTTGAGTGCGTCACCGGTCCGAGCATTCTGGATGTGGACGTATTGAAATAGCATTCCCATTCACTGACACGACCTGCACATTCTGAAACTCTACGTTTATAGAAAAGAAAGTGTCGACCGGATAACGCTTGGACTGATCGTAGCCGGTTCAGCTAATCGTATACGGCACATACACGTTGTTATGATAATAATAACATCTTTCAATAATAGAGCTCATACGAGACGCCCATTGAGGTGAGGGACACAGGACACGCACCGGACTAGCAACTACGCTCTATTGCTAACGCAACCTGATCGCTGCACACCCGTCTTGATCATATAAAATAGCAAGCATATATCCCCGCTCTATTGCAGTCAGTCGATTTCCTTGCCTTATTCTATTGCTACTGCTATGCTTCCTTTCTCCTAGAGAAGCTTGCTGCGGGATATCGCCTGGTGACAACCTATTGGTGCAATTCCTCCTTCACACCCTATATTCTTGCAAAGAAAGAGCTTAGACTACTACTGCTACTAGCACGTTAAAGGCATAAAGCGAAGGTGTAATAATGTCAACAGTTTCTTGCTTAGAGTCACCAAGAAGGTAATTGGCCAGTCAGAAGGGTTAGCCAAAGAAGAAGACGGGTTAATTGAACACGTATCTAAACAGTAAGACCAGATAGATAGGCATTCACCAACAAAGGCTAGGACCGCTTACTGATTAACTGACTCCAACTGCTCTTAGTCCGCCTACTACTAGTACTTCTCTAGGCTAGGACAGGTAAGGGGAAGACTTAGACGAGTAGGGCTAACGTCAACCTTAGTGTAATCCGTTCCTCCCTCACATACTCTTCCACCAAACCTTCCATCAGGAGCTGACTCGATTCCATTTTATTTTAGTATGAAGATGAAAAACTTGCTAAAAGAGCACCGGAAAAGGAGAAACAGAGCTAACAGCTGATGAAATAGCTGCCGTTGCAAGCCCTTCAAAGCAAAGGAAAATCCCACTAAGAGCAGATTCGAGAACAGTAAGAGTTTGAACTTGGCTTGGATGAAACGGGTTATTCAAGACAACTGCGGGTACGTGAACAGTTACCTTTCTAACTCCAACAGCGCTTACTCTTGCACCAGTTACTTTGACACCGTCTACTGGTTGAGCTGACAGGTTCACAGCCCCTACTCGTAGTTATCAATCGGATGCTTGCTTCCTTATATATATATATATATATATAATTTTATAATATAAATATCATGTCCTCTCTCTCGGAAACTCCTTCCAAGGCCTATCTTTAAGCATAAAAATAAAAGAGGAGTTTACACGGTATCAGTAATAACCAGGTATCCCCCGATCTTCTTTATTTTATGATATTTGATCTGTTCTATTTAAATAGAAAGTAAGTGTTAAAATGGCTACTGCTTTCCTTCCTGCATCTATTCATTCAATTCCATCAAACCTGACACCAAGATTCTAAACCTTGTCTTCCCCGCTTCCCTTCGCCTGGGTATGAATCCCATCTCTCAATTGAGTTTTATTTCCTGCTCTTACTAGTCGTCTTATTTACCTCTTCTTCAATGCTTTCTTTTATAAATAACGGGGGATAAGACAACTTTCTTCCCCTACTGAAGGAACCGAACCGTTGGAAGGTCTGGTTTGTTGCGAAGAAAGCTTTAAATCAGTTCTTACACCAATCTCCGACCTGCTTTAAAAAGAACTTTGGGCGTTGGCTTCTCGAATATGATTCTTACTCATCTGAGGATGGACAGGATTACAGCCGGGTTCCAAACCTGAGCGGAGTCTCTTCTAACAAAGATGGGATCAAGTAAGGACGCAACTACAACTGATTCACAAAAGCCAAGATGATTTCCTGCTCCATTCCCTCCTTCACTTCAGCTTCAGGTCGACAAAGGAGGATTTCATTGCTTGATCATTCAGATCATGCGTTACCTGCTCTGGCACTCTGGTTTAACCAAATAGAGTTAGTTTCCCAGTCAAAATCTGGGCTCACTAGGTGCTTTCGGGCTTTGATCTCCCTTCTGATCTTTTTTATCCCAGTTTTCAAAGTGTGCTTTTTCCATCTCTTGCTTAGGTGCTTAATGGCTGGCTCTCCTCAGTACCAAATGCTGAAGGTGGATAATCTTTGCGAGCAAGGTCTGAGGTAGTCGCCTTATCTTCCAAGAGTCATCGTCTTTTGCCATAACGTCCCAAAATAAGGAAATGTCGTCGGTGGTGAACACGAAAAGCAGGAGTGGCCCACCAGTAATAGGAGGCGACAAGACGGGAGCAGACATAAGAAAGATCAGATCAAGCTTGAGGGAAAAAACCTCTTTCTTTGTGCTTTGGCGTCCAAACAAAGTTCCCGTTTGGACGGTGATTGACATCGAGTTCTAGCTTTTGAGATCAAAGGCTGGAGCCAGCCCGGCAGACTACGCAACTCTTTGAGGTTACGAGATGACGGCATAGATTGACAATGGCTTTCACCTTAGCTGGATCAGCCTCAATTCCTCTCTCACTCACGATGAAAGCTAAGAGCTTGCTCGAAGACAGCCCAAGACGGGGATTTGACCTCTTCTTGTTGAATTGATTCAGATAGACTCCATAAATCGCAAGATCATGTCGAGAAAGTAGAAAAGCCACAGGCTCTCGTTCATCTTACCAGTCATATTAATATTAATATATATATATATATATTAATATGTTGTAATATTGTAGACACCAGACGAAGCAGTGGTTTATTTTCAACAATCAATATATTTCTTAAATCAATCTGTTTATGAGAAAAGGTCAAGAGACTTTGATTTTCGTTTCAACAATTATGATCATACGAGTTGATTTTCTGTTACGATGGATCGACGAAACAATAGCAAGTCCAATAGCTGCTTCAGCAGCTGCAATGGCTATAACAAAGATTGAGAAAATGTCTCCTTTTAATTGGCGACTATCAAATATATCAGAAAATGTTACAAGATTGATATTAACCGAATTTAGTATAAGCTCAAGACACATAACCGCTCTAACCATGTTTCGACTTGTGATCAATCCATAGATACCGATAGAAAATAAATAAACACTCAAAAAAAGGACATGCTCAAACATCATTGACTAACTCCTTATCAATCTCGATTCATTTCAATATGAACAACAATTCAACCGATTCAATTGATTAGATATAGAACAATTACACAACAAAAGAAGATATTGACGGTAGATAGATTTAACTAAGAATTTCTATTTATTTATTTCTAATTTAGTTAGAATTCTAAGAATTGAGAATCATTATTAAGTTAAGTATTTTTATTGCTTATTGTCGAGCCATACTAATTGCACCTATCAAGGAAACTAAAAGAATTATAGAAATGAGTTCAAACGGAAGATAAAAATCTGTTGATAAATGAATCCCAATTTGTTGAACGTTATTTATTAGGTCCTGTTCCATAATCTGGTTTGATCTTGCAGTCCAAATAATTCCGTACCATGACGTATCTGGGATAGTAGTAATTAGTGAAAAAAGAATAGTTGTACAAACCATCGAAGTGACCCCATCTCCAATGGTCCAAAAATAGGAATTATTGGAATATTCTGAACCATTCATGAACATTACAGCAAATATGATCAAGACATTTATGGCTCCCACATAAATAAGGAGCTGTGCGGCAGCTACAAAATAGGAGTTCGATGAAATATAGAATAAGGATATACAAACAAGAACAAATCCCAACGAAAAGGCAGAATAAATTGGATTAGTAAATAATACTACCCCCAGACCCCCTAATACAAGAATTGACCCCAGAAATACAACAAGAATATCATGTATTGGTCCAGGTAAATCCATTATGTATAAAATACAAAATAAATAACTTTAACTATTTCATGACCTTACTTTAACTTTACTAAATAAATGGTCCAGGAAAGGAAAAGGGGTTACCCTATTTTTTTTTCTTGTATATAATATTGTATATGATACATTTATAATTGAATTGAATTTGAATATGGATTAATGTAGATATAGATAAAATTATCGGGCCAATCCTACTTTATTTATATTTATCCGAAAGAAAAAAAAAAAAAAAGGAAAAGAGGGGTTGGAATATGTAGTTGAAATTTGCTATTTCGAAATCATCACGAAAAATATATTCTCAGTTTAAATCAAAGAGTGATTCTCAACAATCAATAGTTATTAGTTTTTATTTGTAGTTATTGACTACCCAAAATAAAAAGCTTGGATCCTTTATATCAAAACAAAATCTTAGTAATCAGTAATTGTTCTTGAATCAAAGGGTTTATCTTTGTCTATTTTTATTTGAGTCGAATTCATAACTGTTTGAATTGTGTAATCTCCAATTATTGAGATTGGTAATCGACCCAAAGCAATTTGATTATAATTCAATTCGTGACGATCATAAGTAGAAAGTTCATATTCTTCAGTCATTGATAAACAATTTGTTGGACAATACTCGACACAGTTACCACAAAATATACAAACCCCAAAATCTATGCAATAATTAAGCAATTGTTTCTTTTTAATATCTCTTTGCTTAGTAAATATACTAAAAAAAAAACCCTGTCTTTGGTGATCATCTTCTTCAAAGCCAGACTGAAGATCCCACGAGGTCTGTCTGCCAGCGCTGATTCACCACTCTCTCTCTAGAATAGATGTATGTCCCATTTTACTCATCAGTGCATCTCCTTGATTAGCAGTAGTAATGTTCAGACCCACTCTCATAGATGTTGGGATAGTCATATGAAGCCACCGTCACTGTGACGCATAGCATCTTTGCCGGACTCTCTCTTTTGCACAAGCGATCGGGTTATCTCTTTGGTTCAGACTGTTGTTCCGGCCAGACCACAGCCGTCTCATCTTCATAGTGGTGACTTCGGGCTCAAGTGGACGGGGAGATGGATCATGGATGTCCGAAGATAGAACAACGATCTGAGTCACATTTGAAAGCCGCTTGGATGGCATCATGCCACCCAATTGTTTCCTACCTCAGAACGGGAATTGTGAGAGCTATGTTCATAGGACGAAGTTCTTTCAGCATACCCAACCCATCGCCATGGATCTTTCGCGGTACCAACCTTGCGAGTCTGGAGTGAACATCTTCTGACCATGAATGTGATATGGCCATACTATGATGAAAGAAGATACTCTTTGTTGTGGAATGAAGTCATGGTGAGAAAGAATCCCTTGCTTGATGGGGGAGATCTTACGGAGAGCTGGTGAAAGAAGACATGTCATATCGGTCATGAGTGGAACAAAGTGAGCCGAGTCGGATAGACCTCAGAGAGTCAGGACGAGATCCCTTGTTGGGTCGATCAAGAAAGGGTCCGTCACAGACTGACAATTCTTCTTTTGGTTTCAGTTCATCTACACTACAAAAGGATCCTTCTCTACAAGTGGTTTACTCTAAGCTCCAATCTTGCTTCTTGTTCGAAGAGTTCTCCTCGAAATGAAAGAAAAGAGTTGGGCTTCCCTTTCATTCTTGGACAGTGGATTCAGCTAATGCTTTTGAGGGTGAGGCTCCAGAGTTGTTCGAGCCTGTCGCTCTCTTCTTTAACTTGAAGGGAACTTTGCTCTCTCAATGGCGAGTTCTATCTCGGTCTTTGAGAAACTCTCATCTTGTTTTTGCTCTCTGAATTATGGATAATTCTCCTCTGGGTCGTCCAATCAAAGAATGAAAGGCGGGTGGTCCTTTACGTAATAGAGCGGGGGGCTAGCCAACTCAGTCGAAAGGAAAGGGCTCTCCTCTTGAAGATGAATATGCCTTTGAGAGAAAGAAGGTTGGTTTTGGGGAGAAGCTGTGATGACCGCTGCTTGTTTGATAAAAAAAACTCCCCACACCTCTATTGAAGGGAAAGTCGCCACATGAGATTCTTCTTAGACGTAAGGCTAAGTATGTATGAACATCTTAACATTTTAAGTTGTGTCTGCTTTGCGCATGTACCGAGTGCAACTCGGGACAAATTATCTCCAAAGGCCACTCGGTCTATCTTTTTTGGGTACCTCCAAGAGCTTTAGGGTTAGGGATACATTTGTTGATCCACTCAAAAAAAAAAAAACACTTTTGAAACATTTTGAAACTTGTAAAGTCGAGACAGGGTATCGAAGCAAGGGGAAGTTTCAACACCAGCAAGTTGATCTTTCTGCTACCAATACTATTCCACTTCCTTCCTCTTGCTGATCAACTCGTTCAGCCGCCTGAAACAGAGACTCTTCCTCAAGAGGAAGCTATACATGCTGATGATCGAGGTTATCCCACAGCAGTGGCTCCATCTTCTCTCTCTCTCCTGCTCGTGATTCAACCTCTTCAGCGACAGGTACCTCACAAACTCCTCCCATCGCACTTCGGAAAGGTAAGCTCTTCTTCCTATCCAGCGCTTCGTATCTTATGATCCCCTTTCTTTCCTCATTGCAACTGACTCGCCCGACTGAGTGGGGCAAAAAAGTCTATTTCCGAACTCGTTGGGCAGTAACTGAAGCAAGCACTTGGCTTTAGAGCCCTATCACGTAGGGGGGAAAACTAACTGAATGTGTGAAGCATATGGGTAAGAAAGGCACTTCTCCGTCGGAACTTCTCCCCCTGAATCAGAGCGGAAAGTTCGGATCTCGCTTCATTTTCAATTCTTTCTTTCCTGCGTTCTCTTCTCTGCAATCCGTCATGGCCTTTCTGAACTTTTCGCAAAAGGTCACTCACTGTCAAGGGAGCCACTTTCTTCGGGCGGCAAGTCTTGCCCATTATTCGAAGTCAACGACAGCTCGGGTATCTTGATGGTACCGAGTCCACCGCAGATGATTGCAGAAGTATCGACTAGAAAAGAAGAGAAAACTACAAAGACATTAGTTAAAAATCCAGCGTATAAGGACTGGATATTTACAGCTTCTCCTCCTCCCGTGAGTTTTGGTTCTGAAAGATTATCGCACTGATAGAGAGCTACTCACACTCAGCGCCCCCCATTCTTTCTTCCTGATCACAAGAACTCCAAGGCATTTCGTAGGAATACATCTCTGTAGTCCTATGCATACCCCACTAGTCCTCGTCGATGAATCTCCTTGCCATTTTATATACTTTATATTCTGGCCCCTGCCTCCGGAGTCTTTCTAGGAAAGTCTGGAGGGTCTTGAGACTGACCTCGTTCTTCAGTCTTGCCAAGATGAAATCGAGCATGCCTTTCAAGTCCCTCTCGCTAAGCTCCTCTCTATTCGCTTGACTTATTTCACGGAATGTGTTTTCAATTTGCTCGTGATAGGCGTAGGCTCTTTGAAGAGTCCTTTCCTCTCTTTGAGAAAGAGGTCTGGATTCGCCCCAATCTAAAGAAGGAGGGTTATGTTCTGCTTCCGCTGCCGCTCCAGGCATTGGAGCGGGAACCAGCGCTGGAGGGATTGGAGCGGGATTCAGATGCCGCTCTTGACTGACCACAGCTTCCGGGGGAGCGGTCTGCTCCCGGGATGATGCAGAGGTGCCCGAACGCAAAAAGCTTTGAATAGCTCTTACGAGTTAGCGGACGTTTCCGGAGGCATTGAAGGGCCGGGTTCCCCCATTCCGCCCAAGTCGGACTCGGAGCCAAGTATCTCCCCATAATTAGTGAGAAAATAGAAACCACCCTCAGAGGGGTCCCCCGGAGTGGATTGAGGCTGTGCTTGGGCGGGCGCTGCTTCGGGAGCAAGTATGGGGATCGGCCCATCTTGCTCGGGCACCTGTCCATTTTGTGAGGAAAGTTGCGGCCCCAACTCGGCTCAAATCTGGTCCTGTGGAATGTCAGGAATTTCCATAGGGGTATCCTGTACAGGTATGTAACCTGAAGCGTCCGGCACCAGGGGGGCTTGCTGCACCCTCGCAGGAACCCAGGCACCCGTCTGCTCGTGACCCAGAGTAGATGATGATGCTCCGGGGGCGCCCCGCCCTGCTAAGACTTCGGCTATATTGACGTTTTGGGAGGGATATTTGAAGGAAGATAGTATTGAAGCAATACTATCTTCCGAATTAGTCGAATTACTAGGCGAAACCGCATAAGCGGGACCTTCATAAAAAAATAGCAGAATGCACTGAAAGAGCAAAGGACTCAAAATAAAATGCCTAAATAATCCCGTGAATAAAACATAAAATCAGTCTAAAATATGCGAAAAATATATTGGAATATATTGAGCTCCTTTCTTTTTCGCGTTCTTGCTAACTTATTACAAAAATTCTCTTATAAAAGAGAATAAGTAAGACTGCGGCAACCAGAAATAAGATCAAGGAGGAGGTTTGAAATTGATCCAGTTGAGGCATTTTATTTTTTGAAAAAAAATAAACCTCCAGACAAGAAAAGGAAGACTCCTTCGAGGTGACAGGATTCGAACCTATGGCCCTCTGTACCCAAAACAGATGCGCTGACCAGACTGCGCTACACCTCGTCTCTCCCCCGGAACATATGGATCCAACCGATCCATAAAGACTCGAACCGAACTCGCCCACCCCGCTTTGGGCACAGGGAGGTACACCGCTTTTTGGAAATCAGCCTCTTTCATTCACTTTCATTTCTTCCTTCAGTAGGCTCGCTCTCGGTGGACCAAAAGCCCGCTCAGAAGTGGATTCGAACCACTGACACAAGGATTTTCAGTCCTTTGCTCTAACCTGCTGAGCTACCTGAACCACTTTCCTTCTCTTTTCTTCATCTATGAGCGTCCTACCTGCAGTGGAGGAGCTTGCTCAAGAACCGAGAGCCGTCCAGTCCCTGGTCGGCCCTCGTTCGGTCAGGTCTTCTTCGCTATAGACGCCACCAAGAACAAGAAAGAGGCGCTCCGCTCCGTTTCACTAAGTAGTGCTATTCTGTCCTCCGGGGGACTCCATCAATCAGAGGTTCTTTCTCTCACGTAATTTCGCCCGCCCGTTCCACTTCCGTGCCGGAGGAAATGGGATTCGAACCCATGATACAATCTTCTTGTATGTCGATTTAGCAAACCAATGCCTTAAGCCACTCAGCCATACCTCCAAGTTGTTGATCGGAATTGGATGTGCCGGGTTGGGTTGGTTGCCCGAAGATCCACGGCGTAAGCCGTAGCGCGCGTACTCAGATTTACTGAGCGAGACAGACTCTATCCAGATCTATGGATCTCCCCAGCATCCAAGCTTCACTCCATCAAAATCCGCCACTCGTTGGGCGAGGCCTTGCTTTCTATGAACACCTCACCACTGAATGATGAACTTAGCCTGTCTTCGCCTCCGACCCGACCAGGAGAGAAGACAGGGTCAAGCCAAGCCGCCCTTCCTCACCTGCCTTCTTTGAATTCATATCTCCTTCGTCTAGTCGAGAAGGTCGGGAAAAAGCCCGGCGGGGAACTGGACCGTGACTCTTCTAAATCATTACATTACGGAGAAGTCCATTCTCGTCATGATCGATCCACGTCCTACCATAGTGCCCGGGGAACCAGGCTTGCTTAGCTTACCAAGCAAAGCGCGAAGGAATTTATCTAAGATTGCACGAGCTAGCCAGAAGGTAGCGTAGCTTGCTTCTATCAGATTCTCTAGTGATCCACTGGAATCGGCCTCGGGTGAGGCCTCCCTAGTCGTCGAAAGATTTCATCCCTTGGTCGTTAAGGTGGGGTTCAAACTGCAACTAATGCTCTATCTCCGTCGTCGAATACGGGATACTCACTTTCAATGGCCTCGCATCCCCAGAGCCATATTCAGACTAGCCTGCCCTTCCAATCGGGGTTATAACGGGTCCGGTATCAGCAACACCAGCCAATCGTGTTGGTACGGTGGGTTCCCCATACCCACTATTCGGAAAAAAGCTTGGCATAGCAGCTCAAACCCCCTTGACTTAAGCTCGGGAAATGGGAGTGATAACCGGCCCTAGCCCCCAATTCCGAACAAATTGATTGGACCGAGGTTCGTGCAGGGAGGGAATAGGAACTAATAACGATGGTTCGAGGTTGAGCTCACCGGCCGCCCTACGTCAGTAGTCTTCCTAACTTCTATTCCCTTTTTTTGCCCTAAGGTAAGGCCCCGAGGTCCTTCAAGAACAGCATTGCGGTCGCAACGGGGCTCCGGGTGAATATTGTCCGCCCGTGTGAGCCGGGCTGTGAATATTTATAGGTCGGGGTCTTTACTGAAAAACCACAATACAGAACTCAAACAATTTGAAGAAATCCGCAAGTGACTATAATTTGAATTCACTAGTCGTGTTGAGTTGAGGCTTATTTCAATATAACAAATCTGCCAATCCCGAAATTCCCACATTTCATCCTGGTCCAGTGTCCATTCCTGAATGAAAGAAATGAGCTTTTTTCTGCGCCCCTTCACTCACTTCTGAATGACTCCTTTAGGGTTAATGGAAAAAGCTCGAATCGAAACTATCACGACGAAACTTTGTCTTTAAAGGCACATCGAATGAAAACGACCTTCTCAATATGGTGTAAGAATTTCCGGTTAGTCAGAAAGGGAGAGTAGTTGCGGAATCATTTTGAACGGCCATAAAACGGACTTAGCGGTTGCACGGGGTTCGGCCTTTGGGCCAAAGCCACTTCCAGCAGTAGGTTCCCCGATTGAATGAATCAGGTTGATCTGACTAGGGCATTTCAAAAAATCAATGGAATGAGTCAGAAGCGGGAATAAGAAAACCCACTTTATCGCCTTGACTTGACAAGAACCTCATTTCCGAGACGAGGACATTCCTCTTGTGAATCGAACATACCTCTTTCTTTCAAAGCCTTATTGAGAAATATGCCGAACTGGAATTCTCTTCTCCTACCTTTCTTTTTGTTAACTACGCCGCTATTTCAAATTTAGTTCGACCGATCGATTGAATCAGTCGCGATTGACATAGACGAAGCGAAGAAGGTTTATGGGTAGCTGTACGGCAAAGGATCCTTCTGTGTGCAGTTCAAGCTTGAACGCTTTCGGATACGTAATAGAATCTTTGTTTGAAGGCGCGTTTTCTTGACTTTTGACTGCGCTCGTCTCGCCCTAATCTCGTGTCCAGGTCACTACGGACGGGAACTCTATTGTTCTATGCAATTCCCCATATCCGACGCACTCGACAGCCCTCTTCGCAGCCTTGCTTGCTGGCAAACCCACCATGGTGGGTTTGCCTTCCTTTGAAGCAGAAAGAAATAGCTAGTTTGGCACCTTCCATACCTTTAAAGTTAAGGGGAACTAAAGCTTCGCCCTTCCCCTTTAGGAATGTGATCGGCTTTTCCGACTTGTATCAGGGCATTACCGTAAAGATAGCTGCCCCTGGTCCGCTCATTAGTTCATACGGTTCGCATCTTCCCTTTGCCGCGGAATTGGTTAGCTCGTAAGGCTCATAACCTTAAGGTTACAGGTTCAAATCCTGTCTCCGCAACATGCATGTTTCTATTCATATTGTGTCACATTCATCAACCCTTGTGTCATCAGGTGTCTCCTATGATCATTAGTGAGCCACATTCAAGAGGGAAATCCAATTACGCGGTGCCTATCCACGATCTAACGCGTGGTAAGCGAATAGATGCCGAAGGTTATTATCCCACACTTGCTCGCAACGAACTGGACCAAGGTCGGTGGGGAAGGAGGGAGCAGTAGAGGCGCTACTTTGGCAACGCTGCTTTCTTGCAATGCTGCTAAGGCTTGAACGGGAATCTCCCCTCAACTCACAAATCAAATCATCGATAGGATCGAGATCGAGGGTCAGCTCCAACTCATCCTCGAGAAGGACAAAATCGTCTTTAACGCGCGTTGATAAGGCTTTGAAGGTTGCAGAATGGCCTCTCTCGTCGATCCGCTGAATAAACACGAGCTACTACTATACTAAATGGCTGGTGAAGATCTATTGGTAGAATTCTTCGGGTTTTTGGGGTCCTAGCACTCGGAACGAGAAAAGTACGTGGTGTAGATAGGACGGACATGAATAAGTCCCAACAACCCATGTTAGTAGTAACCTTTAAGTGGAACGAAGAAGATGATCCATGCGCGAGGTGAGGTTCAAAAGAAAAGAAAAAGGAAGCAAGGGGGTACAGTTCCAAGATTGGATCTTGGTTCATCAGTTTGTCTCGTTGGACCAATTTGTTCTGCCCGATGAAGGATGTAGGGTAAGACCGATTCACTAATGGAACTAAAGGATGACTGTTCAACCGGGTTGCTCGCCCAACCCTATAAGAGCACCGCTCTCCAAGCGTTAATTAGAAGAGTGGCTTTGCCAAGAGGTCCAACCTCACTCAATCTGTTGATCTATGAGACCGCGTTCCTGCGGTTTTTCCGTCAGAGGTTCGAAGTTTGGTAAATGGAATGTCAATCTCGTCCTAAGACCTGGTGGCTTCACTTTCTCCGATTTCAGTGATCCGTGGTAAAGTAAATGAGGAAAGGCAAACAGGGTCAAAGAATTCAAAGAATGAGGGGAATGATGTTCCAAAGAAAGAAGCAGAAATGAACACTTATAGGGAAGGGAACGGTACAGTTCGGATTGACCCCGTACCGTATCAATCCCGGTGACCCAGATAGAAGGAGGGAGAGTTTGAATGCTTAAAAAGTGCTCATTCAGAGAGAGAGCATACAATTGGAAGGATGGAGAGAGATGCTATGGTTGACGATGCCACAGAACCAGAATGATTTTTTGAAAAGAATTCCTATTCAATTGAATAAGATATCCCATTGGATAAGCTAACAAAGCAAACAACGATTTCAAGTATAGCGCAGATGGCCTGCTCCTCCTTAAGCAATATCAATAGCGCGAACTACCGCAACAACGGGACGTTGTTTGGTTTGCTTGGTAGCAAGAGCGCGAAGAGAGCAGAATTTCATTCTTTTGAGAAGAATGAAAGACGGGGGATGGATTATTCGAAAACAAGGGCGGTGGGTAGCTTTGGTACAGGTAGGCGTCAGGTGGGGAAGGTCAAGAATGATCGTAGTTCAGCGAAGGGCGGTGGGTGGGGAAGGTAGAAGCTAGGAGCGAGAATAGAAGCAAGCAAGGAAGGGTCGAGGAAAGGTAGGAATGTGTGGGCTAAGGAAGAGAGACTTTATGGTTCACATCCCTGTAATACTCTTTCAACCTTGGTCTCGGTGTCGGTATCGGTAGTAGCATCATTGTCTTTCCATGCCCTGCTGCCCTGTATGAGAGTTTCAAGATGTCTCTCTTCGAAACAGGAATCCTCCCCCTTTTTCTTTTAGAGAGGAAAGTTTGCTTTCAAGTGACGGGGGGTTACCTATCACTGGAGCCCCCAATAAAGAATTGTTATCCGTGGAAGAGCCACTTGCTTCCTCTTATGAAGGTGAGCTGTCCCAATCGTCGTCAAGTCAAAAGGAGTCGGAAAGACCAGATTACGTAGATCAACAAGCCTAGTGGGCCCGTCGGTGGTCAAAGTAGTCGCATAGGCCAAAATACAGGTCTTTTCCTGTACTATCATACTTTTTTTTGCTAAAATGTGATATCAAAAAGTCTGGGCACCTAATAACGAGACGGAGATGGAATCGACAGATCAGTAGAGCAAGCGAAGACAAGAACATTCACAGATATTACTCCCAACCTCGCAAGGTTACCGTTCTCGGTGGGGCACTGATCCCCTTCTTTCGCGTTTACTCGCTCACTACTTAGCTCTCTAATCAAACTAGTATCACTGGACACTCCAACGATTTCCTACTTGTCGTGCACAGAGTTTGCAAGTTGCTTTCACCGACTGGAGACCTACCTAATAAGATTTGGGCAGCGGCGACTCTCTTTGCTTGCATTCTCTGTCGCACGTCATAAAGATGAGATATGTGACGCCCAATAGGACGTCATTCACAGGCCAAGCACCAATGTAAAACCCATGTTCTAACGACGAAAGCTAGTCCCAAAAGAAAGGCGAAGGAATGCGTTAATACGGGTACCGGAGCCCAGGCGAGTTGATCCGAAGAATCTCATCGGTAACTAAACCCCCGGGAAGTTGAAATTAAAGCCATAGGACGGCCCGGAAGAGTACGGCTAATCGACTGTTGAAAGACCCGCCCGTATGAAACCCCCTCATGCCTTACAGGGAGGGGCTCTCTCTGAACAACCAACGGAGCAGAAGGCGGTGCGGGAGCAGCGCTCCAAGCGACAGAGCCGATTCTTAAGTACCCGACCAGTATGACCTAATCGATCTAGTTAACTTCAATGATAGAAAGAATGCCTATCTATCAATTCCTATCTCCATCTCCCATCGAAGGGACGTTCCGCTTGAGCCATTAATTCATCCCAATAACCTGTAATGAAGGAGACAGCGCCCGCCCGCATCGGCGGTGTGGGTTAAAGATGCAATCCCCTACCAACATACATGGAAAGATCGAATTGAAAGCAAGAACATAGGCACATCAAAACGAAGGAACTGAGACCAGGCGCATCAAAAGAAAGATCTAAATGCCGAAGATTTATTATCTTGATTTTCTTTCGAAAGTCAACGAGCGAGGCTAAGAAGAAGATGATTCGCAATAGGACTACTTACTAGTAGAGCTGACCCGAAGCCCATCCCTAATTCGGAAGGTTATTCAAAGACCAATTTCCGCATGAAAACGGAACGAAGGACCCAATCGATCAACTTCTAGGAAAGGAAGAAAATAAGTACCGATCTTCGCGTCACCGCACCTCAATTTGCCTTGTCTTGCTTGGGCTAATTAGATATCCCAATTCGGAGTAAGCAGCCCGTTAATGAAAGTGCGATCCCATGATGTCGAGCAAGATGACTCGTCCCCTCACTAAAGATAGAATGACCGGGGATTGAACCTACAGTAGATAGATCAGAAGGAACTTCTATAGTAGGTACATCAAGAATGGAACCCTGAATACCGACTAAAGGTGGGTACAGAGAGAGAATCGAGCTGAGAACCCTATGACTGGCAGATGTACTGAACCTCGACCGTCATTCGATCCCGCCGAAGATCGAGTAGGAAGAGAGGAGACGATCGTCTTCTCTCAGCTCGATGGCTTCATTGCAAAAAGTAGCTAAGTAGCTCCGAGGGTTTCCCTTGTTAGATGTGCACTTCCCTCATTCCTTTTATCGAGTATCGAGAAAGCATTATTCATTCTTACTAAAGAATGACGTTCTGCCTAAGAACTGACAAGCTGTAAAGAAAAAGAAATAAATATGGCAAAAGAAAATGTCTTGCTTCACCCTTTGCGACTGGAAAACCACAGGATGGCAAGAAACTGCCTTGAAAAGAAAAAAAGAAAATCTTCCTGGAAAAGGAAAAGACTCTTTTCAATGTAATCAAAACCTTGCTTTAGGTTCTAAGAGCATAAGGAAGAAACCGATAAAGTCTCACTTTCACAGGTGCTTGACTTTAAAGGATAATTGAGTACGGGCTGTCTTGCTTCCCCACTGAAACTTAGACTTGCTTTTCTAAGGCACTTGGCAAAGAGGTTTGGATGCAACATTCTATGTGATAGATAGGGGTTGAAACTGTCCCCCTGCTTAACACACCCTATAAGGGAAAAAGGGTACACTACGAATAGAACGGATTTGAGGATCCGCCCTTACTCTCTCTTTGAAGTTGTTATCGAACCTTTCCATTCCATGGGGAACAGGGGCGGCACTGCCTGGGTTGCTCGCTGATGCTCGTACATACTTTCTTCCGGCTTTTTGAAGAGGCTATCGGCACTGGCGTTACCCGCGTACAAAGAACTCGTTGAAACCTCGCTACTGGATAGAGTAAGAGGCAATAAGGAGCTATACCTCCTTATTGCCTTTTCTTCCCTTTTGTTGACTGGTTTTTTATTCCGTCTTCCATACTGAAGGAGGAAGAGGTCGCCGGGTTCAACTGAAACTGGTGATGGCGATTGCTTCTTGAAAACAGTAGATGAAGTGGTGGAATCTATTTCAATAAGATCAGAGAATCAGTGACTATCGAACCAATACGAGACTTTCCCGCTTTACTGGTTGCAAGGTTTCGTTTCGAGCTAATCCCTATTTTTGCTTCGAAGAGAAAGCATCGACCCTGAAAATGAAAAGTGATCTAAGGGGTTAAGGCTTACGAGGCATACATACTATGGGGTACCGGAAATTTAGATAACTCTTCACACTCTTTTTTTATTTGACTCTATTACAGTATTCCACTCGTTCCCTACTTCAAAAAGTTAAGCTATCCTGCGCTGCTAAAGCTTTTTAGTGGCGTCTCTCTTTAAGATCCGTAGAGAAAGGTACTTCTTGCTCAACAATTTCTTTGCGGTCGAGCGTTTCCTCTCCGCTCCTGTTCAGTCGAGTCACTTCGTCTCTCCTCTCTCTTTACAGTCCGAGCCCCCTAAATATCAAGCCGCTAAAGCCCTTCCTTATTCGTGCATGACAGAGAGCAAGCATCCCCTTCTTTACTTGATTGATGACCTGAAATCGGACCTTGGAATGTTTTCAAGGAGCCAATTTATTGCCTTGCGATTGATTTTATGGCTTTTTATTACTTAAAGATCGGGCTTCGGAGTTGCTTTCAAACTCTTTCCCGCTTCAAAATCACTGGGATTATACAATTTCATCTGCCCATACTATAAAAAAGATGAAATCCAAAAGTTGGCCTGCTTCTATGTCCTGTAGCTTCTCACAGGCATTTGCTTCAAAGGGGCTTTAAGGACAGTTGCTTCGTCGGAGATTTGATGGCCCGTAGCTTACAACATCTTATTCGTCGGGCAGACAGATTCAGCCATTCCCATCCCTCATCAGGGTCCAGCTTGACAAAGATTTGGATGTGGATGAGAGAGAGAGCCTTACAGACAGACACAATGTGAACCATTAGATGAGAAGAGACTGAACGCCATGGAACATGTCCAGGTCTACAAGAAATTTCCCGTGCATTCAAAAAAAGGTAATCGAGAGAAAGTTCAACATAGGGGAGAAAGTATGGAAAAAGATTTTTTCCGGACGTGAGCCTCACCCAAGAGGGAAACTCCATTTTGTGCTCGCTCTCTTCTGTCATGCATCATGGCTGGGTGATCAGGCCCATTGCGCGAATTAACCGAAGTGCTTCCAATCTGGTTATGCACTTCTTGTTGATGCGGAACCTGGGAGCTTTCCTCTTCCAAATAGGAGTCAATGGGGGGGTCAGGAAGGTGCCGAGGTCAAGGGGTTGATAGTCCCGTCAATCAGCTTTTCCGAACTTACCTTCGCCTTTCTGCCCGTGAAATCCTTTGATTCTGCTTTTTTCCAACCCATTCTTTAGTATAGAAGTCGGCGGGTTCCAGAGAATCATCCGAACAGAGATACGGTCGTCAAATGGGAGAAGAGGAAGGAGAGGCGTCCAAACGCTTTCTGGCTCACTAGTAGGTGACGAAGGGATTTCAAATAAAGGGGTCATTTTCATCTGCCGATGCATTCGTTCGGATACATTCTTCCTTCAACACCTTTTCAACCCTCTTCCAGGTAATGAATTGAGCGGCAGCGAGGAGGTCCGGTTCAATAGTGATTTCGTCTGCTTTTGGAACTTCGATTCCTGGGGACAAAGAAAGTGACTTAATAGGCCGAGAATTATCATAACCTCTTTCTCTATGGGTCTCACAAGCATCTCTCTTCGAGGTGCAAGCTCGGATGATGTTAGCGCTGGCTTCAGGTCCTGGATTAGTTTGTACCGGTGTAGGTCCCAGAGTGGTGACTTGTCCCCCTTGATGTTGTGGCATTGGATTAGTATAGATCCCTACTTTAGTATAGTAGTTTCGGTGACATTGGCGGCTTTCAGGTATGCCTGAACTTCGTTCCAATTGATACGATTTTCATCATTCATGTCATAGATGACATCACGCAAAGTATGACACTCTTCGATGGTATGGCCGGTTCAATGGACAGAACTTTGAATAGTCGAGACCAGGAGGCACTTCCTATCCCGCTTTATATCAAGCCCAAACGGATGCTTGATATGGCAGTACGCGAATAGATGGAGATCCGGGTGGGATGATGGCACAGACGGACTGCTTTAGGATCGGGGACTGGATGTAGAATGGAATACGCCCATCAAGACAGGGCAAGCTATTGATCCATACCAGCCGGTTCCCGCCGCTAGACGAGGATCGGCCCAGGGGAATTAGGTACCGGCGAATGACCAAGAGACTGACTACCCGATAGAGACAGCTGCCAGGTAACGCACTACTGATATGAAGCTCTTTGAGGTAGCAACGTTAAAAACAAGAAAGCAACGGCAGACATTGCCCGTTAAATAAGAGAAAGGTTTTTTGGTGGTACCACCTGGACCTCAAGACCTACTGCCACCACAACGCCGCAAAAGAATGTTCAACGGCGACAACGACCTCAAAAAAAAAGGCTATCTATGATGTCGCGTTTCAACTCAGGAAGATTCCAGCCCCAATATCTATGGAATAGGTTTGTTTTTTACCTATTTCAAATTGTTATTGCCAGAAACCGCGTTGGAACATGCGTTAGCCAGCGGGGAGGCTGAAGCGTTCTATGCTTACCGGACTGAGATGGAAGTTGGAAGGGTATACAGAAGCTGGCCAATAAAGACAAAGGAGTTGAGGACGAAAGCAAATGATTTCGATCCTGATCGGCCACGGGTAATCATGGGCCGTTACTATGACCACAAGGTTTTCTATACTTTGAACTATGAGACAGTACAGCGACGACGTGGCTATGGGATAGAAATAGCTCTGACATGCCATAAGGACTTCTCACATTCACGAATTGCGATGTATATTATGGTGAGATGAACCACAACAGGCCGCTGTATATCACGGTGAAGGCACAAAAACTTCCCGTCAGCCTTCGTGTCATCCATCAAACATCATTCCACTCTTTTTTTCTTGATTCTTTTGGCCTGTCAAGAGACGAACTTTTACCCCTTTTATTAATTTATTCATGGAGTCGGAAACATGACGCAGAAAAGCATCGGCTATATAAAGCTCGAGGTTGCTGTATGAGGGCTGCTTGGAACTCAAAAATTGGAGGTCGTGGACTTCAGGCCATCGGTACCATATGTGACTGGGAAGGCCTTGGATCCACACGAAAAAGTCGTGCCGTCTTCCTACCACCAGTGTAAAAAATATTCGACAAGGGTCACAAACAAGATCATCGCCTTAATCAATCCGTTTTTTTAGGATTGGATTCAATTTCATTTTGTTTTGCAGTCTTTTTTTTTTTTTCTAGTCTAGTAACCTCTTTCTATCTAATAAGGATAAACCGATGGAACGAGGTCTCTACGCCTGTGACCTGAACTGCTCGCTCAATGTGCGTTAGATGCTCCTATATCGCGCTTCCTTCTATAACATTTTCTTGTTTTTCGCACAGCAGGAGATCGAAAGCACGAGTTCGACCTCGATGTAGTGAGTTCTGAGACGGGTAGGTAATTGAATAGTACATTCCCACTCACTTTCTTTCCATTGGCAACTCAGAGCAGAGGAAGAGGGTAGAAGGTGACCTAGAATAGGGCTGATCCAGGTAGCGCAGCATCCTTTTGTGCTTAGTGCTTGGTAGGAGCTGAGCATATGGCATACTTAGCCTTTTGATGCTTGTGCTCTCTTTACTCTTTTGAAACCAGAACTACTCCGATCCATCGGAAACATGTGGTTTCAAACACGTGATCTTCCGGTCGAGGATGGCTGGGAACAGCCTGTAGTCCCGGATATGGAGGGAGGTCTTGCGTTTGGTCATTTCATCGAAAGATTGATTCGACCAGCCGAGATTCTATGGTGGCCACATGCTAGGACCAGACCCGAAAATGGGCGTTTTGGCGTTAAGCTTGAAGGAAGCGGAAAGGTCAGGGTGTTTGCGATAGGTAATCCTATCCTGCAGGCGTTAATAAGGCCGTTTCACGATTTCATAATGAACGTGTTACGGTTATTACCCACAGATGGGACTTACCATTAAACAGCACCTCTAACCCGCCTGAAAGGTTTTCAGGATTTTTATTCCTTTGACTTGAAGGCCGCTACTGACTCTTTACCGGCTGTCATCTCTCAAGGTCTCCTTGCGGGACTATTTGGAGATGATCTTGCACAATCGTGGTATGACATTATGTCAAATACCGCGTTTCGTGTAGGGGGTAGGAACGAATTGTATAGAAAGCGTTCCCACCTTTACCGTTTGACAAAGGGTCAGCCTTTAGGGTTTGACTCGTCGTGGCCAGTTTTCTCGTTAACACACCATGCATTGGTGTGGCTGGCCGCGTGGCGGGCTATCCCGGGTAGAAGGTTCTATGATTACGCAGTCCTTGGTGATGATCTAGTGATAGGTCACTCAGGGGTTGCGCAAGAGTACCTTAAGATAATGTCTGACATCGAGGTAACTATCTCGAAAGAGAAGTCCTTGATATCACACTCGGGGGCTTTAGAGTTTGCCAAACGTTATATCACGGATGCTGGCATGCGGGATTTATCCCCTGTCTCATTTCGTGAGTTAAATATGTTTGGCGGCTTTATGCCTGCCTACCACTTCAAAGTGTTGGGAGTTTCTTATCAAACTTCCATACGTCTTAGAGGTGGAGCGTGTGTACTCCACTTTGTCTCCTCCTTCAGGGAGGCAAAGACGGTGGTTAAGACATTTGCTTTTGGCTCACTCACCTTCTGGCATCCGCCCTGTTCCGCTCCACCTGTGGTTCACACTCCCTGAAGGGGGAGCAGTTGACCCATATAGAATGGGTGCGGTAAGGGCCTTCGTACTGCGTCAGATTGCACCTCGCGATTTTAATGAAAAGGAAATCGACGGGTTGCGTTTGGCGTATTGCGGAGATGACGAGCTTTTCGAGGCTTTATTCCAGCAATGGATGAAAAGTCATCTCGATTATCTCGCCTGGTATGCTAGGATGAGCATGGACCCGACTGCCCCTTTTAGGAATTATGAAAACCTCCAACGCTTTGTCATAGTCCACGTAGGGCGGCGTATGAAAGAAATTTATACGTACGCTACGGGCTCCTATTTTAAGCTAAGGTATAGAGATTTTCCACCGAAAGCACTTGAGTCCTGGCAGGTGCCTGAACTGCAGTCTCCCGGTGTTCTTCTATCGTCTCTTTTCCTTAATGAAGGAAATTGAGTGGGAAGTGGCAGACAAGCGACTGAACTAGGCAATTTTAGGCATGTCTATCAGGCTGGGATCCCCATTCCATCTCCTCCTCGAAGGAAGAGGCTCAAAGGCGGAAGGGATCGCCCTTGACCCCACTACTGCTCTGCTTGCTTTCCGAAGCGAGAGGAAGCGACCTTGACTCTACTTGTTTTCTAGCGATTCCAGTGTACCATAATTTAGGATTAGGACGTCGAAGATGAACTTCTGGTGACCCCTCCATTAATTCCTTTAAATTTAAGTAGTTCTCGATCTCGCAACTTGGTCATTTCATCGATTTCCCACTCCAAAAGGAAGGAGACAGTCCTCTCATAACCGGAAGAGGAAGTTCAAGCTAACTCGCTTAGCCCCCAGTCCATGCCGACAATTCCACCATGTAAACTGAGAACCAGTGCACCAAAGATCTATGAGACCACAATCATTTATCCAAAAAATAAAACTAAGTGACAGCGAAAACTACATACCAAAAGGGCTCGTCCCTGACTCTTCTTTCGAGGAAGAAGCACTTTCCCGACTAAGGCCACTAAACGGCTCTATTTAACGGTCCGCAAGCAGCAAGCGGGGCAGAGTCAAGTTCACACTTAAATAAAGAAGTAGCGCGCTAGCCAGCAAGCATCAATTCAATTTCTTTCACTATTTAGAATGTTAGACAATCGGATCATAGCGAGAAAGATGGAATCCAGTTGAGTCGGTGTCGGTATCAGGGTTTACGCAAGAGGCTCCACCCTCAACCAAAGAGTCCCATAGACAAAGAGGGGTAGAAGAAAAGTGCGCTATAGTATCGCGGTAGCAGCCCTCTTTAGGGTGGGTTGGGAAAAATCCAGGCAATGTTGAATTGAAAAAGGATAACTTTCAATTGGATATAGACGAATGCCCGAGATTTTTTCCTTTGACACTGGTCCCGTAAACGTGGAGCAACCACGGTGAGAATGGGCAGCCGCTGCAAGACGATCTGCTACCCTATTTCCTTGAAAGAAGGTGCCCTTTTTGAGATAAGCAGGTGGGTTGGGCCAAGGGGCGAAGGATCAAGCGCTTTGAGCTTTGCAACTAGCCTTTCCGTGGGAATTGATTCTTTCTTCACCTTCTTGTATAATATAGGATGTCCCCTCCGACCGGCGAGATGTTTGTGTTCAATATTCCCCCTCTAGTTAGGGCGATAGTTTCCGCAAAGACAATGTTCAAGACAATTGGCTTGTGAGATTCCTCCCTTGGTTCGTGATTCCCTAGGATCCATACAAATCGGTTCTTACATATCCCCTCTTTTCTCTAGTCTTGCTGTCTATCAGAGCTCCCCTTGTAGGACTATTCAGAAGCATCTTGTCATCAAAGCCAGTTCGCCTTCGTTCCGACAAAGAGTGTGCTGCCTTATTCTTTTTGAGCTTGGTTCCTCGCAAGAGAGATTGGACACGTCCTCACTCGTTCTTTTTTCAAGATCTTTGAGCCTCTAAAGGATGCCGTAGGGATTCTTCTAACAGGTCTGTCCCTGTGCTAATAGACCCCCTCCAATCCCGGCCTGGCCTCTGCCTTCGTTTTAGGCTTAAGTAATAGGAGGCCTATCGAAGTCACTTTCCTAGGTTCAGTAGGCTTCGTTCAATCAAAAAGCATTTCTCCCCCCAGGGAGCCCCGCAAGGCTCTCCTGATCTGAGAACGTCGAGAGATGTGAATCATAGCCTAGTCTAGTTTCGTACCCAACAAGTGATGTCATATTATACTTTATAGGGGCCTTCGGATCCGACTTTGAATTGGCTAGTGGGCATGAGCGGTAGTCAGTGCTTTTGCTCTTCAAGATGCCAGTCCTTTTTCTGTTGATGCGAAAAAGACGGGCTTTCCGTGCCGGAGACATAGCTCTAGACGATCATTGCTAGGAGCAGAGCAGGGAAGACTAAGTAGTTTTGATCCCGGCAAAAGGTCATTTCTTTTAGGACAGATCCCAAGCCAAGGGGCGTAACTGCTATTTCACCGCTTAGCCTTAGCGACTCGGAACTCATGGTTTTCGGTGAAAAAGAATAGGTTGTTCTCAGGTCTTAGTTCAAACAAATAGGAGCTCTTCTTAGCTCTCAAGCGAGGAAAGGGTCACTTGTTTCGAAGAATCCTATAAAATATTTTATTTTTTCTTTTTTAAGGCAATTTTGGAGGGTTCAATTTCAATCTTTAACCAGGCCCAGGTTCGTTTATTGGAGTCGCCATTCGCCCTCTTCTTATTACCGCTGCCATTGAATCCAGCTTACACGGAAACCAGATATAAGGAAAGGAGTGAAAGAGAGGAGGACACGTAGGCAATTGACGTCTTAAAGAAAGAAAGGAAGCGAGGGACCTATTTGAAAGCCGCTGTTGAATCTGTAAATGTGGTAACGTATTCAAATAGTTGATTCCGGAAAGCCCTATTCAATAAGGAATTTATAGCCCTCTTTCTTCAGTCTTTGATAGAGAGGAATGCCCTAGGGTATCTTATCTTTGGCGGAGGAATGGAACCTGTTGGAGAGGAAGAAGCGCAACTAGTCTTTATAAGTCAAAATTGATCTCTCTATCTCTTTTACACCGAATCCGCTCTGGGGAACGACTCGGCTAGCTTTGAAGAGAAGACAGAGTGAATAGGAGGTGGGATTGGCATGGCAGGTCTACGAACCTGGGCTTTGGAAAGACGCAGGGATAGGCAGAAATGGAGGAGAACGGAGAAGAATCATTCAATACCCGGAAACTCCCAGTAAAAGATTCAAAGGCAAGTTTTGTTCATTCTGGGAAATTCACTCGTTAGGGCGAGACGAAACGTGAATACGGATATCAAGATTCCAGGGACTCTTAGGATTGGATCCAGCAGTGGCGATCGAGATCGAGTCAGTAACCGCAGCTCTCTCGTCTGTTGTCGGAGGGGCTAGGCTACTATAAGGGAAAGATCCCACAGCCAGCTCAAGCTCAGGGTAATCATTTATTTGAACAGCAGAAAAGACTGGATTTGAGAACGAAAAAGCAGTCGAACGAACCAAGGAGTCCCATCCCACGCCTTACTCTTCGAATGCTTTGGGCATAGTTCATAGAAAGATAAAGATTCATGATTCATACTAAGGACTATAAAAAGCTCCGTTGCTGCACTCTCGCAACGCAGACTTCCCCGATTAGGACTATAAGACATGGGAGAGAGGAGTCGGCCGCATTGCTCTTGAATGGAATAGAATAACCGAATGCAGTTAGCTAGAAAAGCAGCTCATGACCCAATGGAAGGTGCTATACTAAATAATAAGTTATTTTCAGACTCCTTCAGCCCACATCCAGACTATGTTCTGGTTTGGTTTTGAGTCGGCCTTTCCTAAAGTTGAGAGGTAGTTCGACTAGCTTGATTATTTAAGGAAGAAGACGAACGAACTCTTCACTCGGCCCTTTTACTTGGAATGAACGGCTATTTCAGTTGAGCTATAAAACTCTTGTCTTTTTGAATTTGGAAAAGGACTAGTAGAGCACAGAGGGAATTAGCCACTTGAAAATCGATGTGTTAAGCATATGGTTGCATTTTCATTTCAACAGAAAAGGGTAGATCCTTTAGAGCCCGGCCCAGAGTCCAAGAGATTGGAAAGGTTATCGCAATGGAAGCGAGTGACTTCGAGGGACCATTGAAAGAGTAGAGCTCATTAGAGACCTTCCACTCCCAATTCTTAGTGTTAAGATGGCATTTAGTAGGAAGAATCTCTCTCTTATTTACTTATAGAGGAAGCTGTTCCCAAGTCTTTGCTTTGGATGCTACATAAGCAGTATTGGTGCTTGGGGCGTTAGGAGTAAAGGCATGGCTTACGGTTAAGCTAATGGTTCTGGCATACAATTATTTTCAATTATGGAACGCAGTAGGAATTTCTATAGAACCCCGAGGCCAACGAGAGGCCAATTAGATTCGACGGAAGTGGAAAGAAGTAGTGGTATGGCTTTGAAGGCCAAGGAGATGGCAAAAAGGACTTCGCCCTTACGCTCTTTCCTCCTCTTTCGAGAAGCTTTTCATTTCATAGCCGTAGTCGTAGTCAAGTGCCCTTGCAGGGGAATCCACTTCTGAGATGGAGAGAATCCGGGCATGCGCGGGTTTCAGGAATAAGTAAGCGCAGCTATTGGACGGTATGGCAGCAGTAGCAAAGGAAGAAGCTGCTCACTCTGCTTCACCGAGAAAGGGAGCAAGGAATGAAACAAGCGGACGACCCTTTTCTTAGAATGTATAATGGGATACCAGAACTGGATCAATAGGTGGGATAGCCGAAACTGAATCACCAGGTGGACTGTACAACCGCTGCGTCACTGACATATCGATATGTTTATCCGACCCTACTTTAGACCGATGATGGATGACAACAGACGATCTGGTAGCAGCTAACCAAGAGCAGACGCTTTACGGTTAGCTTCCAAAACAGAAAACGATGAGACAATCCTTGAGGCCGTAGAAAGAGTAGTTGTTTGCATTGCAGATATAGCTGGCTTATATGTCACCAAATTGGCGAATCCGAATCCGTGAGATACCCGCGCAGATGTTTGAAGTCAGAAGGCAGAAGGAACGGAGAGAGATGCTTTTCATAGTCAAAATCTTTTTTCTTTGGAGCCTATTTCTTCCTTGCCAACTGATCCTAGCTCTCAAGGGCTTGGCTATATTTTATTAGCTGGAATGTGGAAAATTGACGTATTCCAATACTTAAAGATCAAAAGTAGAAAAGCGTGCCAGGAGTGGAGCCGAGAGTTGTTCGGTTATTCAATGTCAAGGCTATCATCAATTGGCACCAAAGGACCACGACTGACTTAAGCAGCAGGACTGGAGGTCAGTTCAAGTGATAGGTTACCCTGCCCCTTCGTTGAATCTTATCTTGCCTCAGAGCTTTCATCCAAATTTTGAACTAGCGAAAAAAAGTACTCAAGACTGATAGAAAGTGATTATCCACAGCCAGTGGGAGAGATAAGTTCTTCTCAGGTTCCCATAAAGTAGTCTATGCTTATCCTCTGGTCTATAGGACTGGAAAATATTGAACTGCCAAGACTTGACTTAGATGAATGCAACTCTGCCCCTTAATGCGAGTGCTCATCATCTTTTCTTTGCTATCATATTCGGGACTGCAAAATCTTATGTCCAACTCCCATATTTATCATGTCCTCCACAACCCCAACTCGACTACTTCAATCTCGAGAGCCCTCGCCTTGTATGGGGTTCAAGCACTGGTTCAGTCATGTCATTATCATTCGAACATTCTCGATTGATAAGGCAAGCCGCTTTGGAGAAGATTCGGGAGATAGAATCGAATTGGTGGAGTGGTCGCCACGCGGACCGAACTACCACCGCATAGGAAAGCACCCCACCTCAATTTCACGCACGCAAAAGAGTTCTGTCTGTCAACAGCTTTCAACCTCACTTTTTTCCCCGCCCCAAGTTGATTTTGAAGTAAATACCTATGAAATATGGACTTAACCATATCTCCTTCAGTCCATATTTCAACTTAAAAGATAAGTCTCGAAATTCATACATCTAAGGGATAGAGCATATGGTATAAACATGCTCCGCTGCAGAGGACGGATGAGAGATTCATTTCTCTGTGTGCGGGTTCAAGTCCCCCTCCGTCCCGGTAGGTCAGACCGAACACGACTCAATGTTCACTTTCCGGTGGGGTGGACTGCTTTCGGATTGGACGGGTGAGCGGGTGAATGCTGATAATTCCTGGGGGAGGTGACCTTTTTTCCGAAGGAGGTTATTGGAATTGGCCGAGGCGACACGCTCCAGAAGAGTTGGGAGTGCCCTTGTTGGTACCCGCGCCTTGGGCGATGGAAAGAGTTGTCTTCAGCAGTGCTTTCCATCCCTCAATTGTCTATCTGCGCCTCTCTTATCTGCTTATCCCTTCGATGAAACCGATTCTTGGCCTTCCAACAATTCCTCCTCCCCCTATCAGGCGAGAAGTAAACCCCTCTGAGGGTGGGTTCCCCTCTACTTGTTCCAGCCGGTCCACCGGCTTCTGCGACTTCTTCGTTCGGGTGGCCTCTCCTTGTTTCAACGAGCGAAGGGAAGCCGATCTCTAATGATCCAATGAACTACTGACTCAGGCATTGGCTACGGTCTAGATCCCGATCCTTCGTTCAGGGGACAACAAGGGGCGGACTAGAGAGCTTCGGAATTCAATCGCGTCGAACGGGCTAAAAGCGATCAATAGCTCAGAGCAGTCACATTCTCTCGAAATTGGGTTTTCACAAAGAGAGAGGTCAGAGGAGTTATAGGACCATCCTCCTGTACACAGGGACGAGACTCTCCTTATATGCTCCGGTCCGTTTTGGATGCAAGAGTAGTTCAAAATGCAAGCTATAGCGAGAGATCACAACTTTGCCGTAAATTGATTAGAAAAAAAGCAGTAAAGAAATCTCTTTCAGTCAAAGCAGGACTCATTGCTAAAACAAGTTCTGTCTGCAGTGGAGATGTCGGATTATTATGTACTTTGGCCAATACCGGCCGCTACCTTGATACCGGAGTCCAGCAATTCTATAGCACGTACGCGTACTCCATCAAACAAAACTAGATAAAGAAGACGGCACCACCTATCCCATCGGATCAATCATCCTACCCTGCTGCAGTTACTGAAATGAATGGAATAGACAGTGAGGGAAATAGATATAAAGTATCTAAAAGTTGAGAGAGGGTTCTCTCCTATCGGTATACGCTTCTCCATTCCGGGACCGAACCAAGCCACTTTTCTCTTTTGCCTATCCCAGAGATGTTTTACCCGATGACCCACTCGCACCAGAACCGATAGTCAGGAATTCTATCTCACCCTCCCATTTCGCCAAGGGAGTATTTGATTCGCAGCATTCATTGGATTGTTTTTAAGTAAAAAGAAAGATAATAGACTTTCCAGATGTCAATATCCCACCTGGGAAGGAACCATTCCCGATCGGATTGCCTACTGCCCCAAGTGTTTGTTTCCCGCTACACAACCGTCTATCATCCTCGAGTACGAAGTGGCCAACCAATTGAAGAGAACTCAAGCGCAAATCTCTATCTGGGAATTGCTCATGACCTCGCCAGCCTTACAACATAGGGGAAGGAAGCACTCCTCCAATGACTCCTCCCAATGAAGACGGATCAGATTTTGCTTTCCAGCGAGGATACAAGAGTGCGTCGTTTTCAAGCCAGTTAGCTTCTTAGACCCTACTTTGTTTTCCTGATGCTGAACCGAAAGTGTTCCATACTCTCTCCTCCCTTCTGTCTATGGTGATAGATCTCAAGCAAAAGAGTCATAGGGTTCGGTTAGAAAGCACCGTCTTGAGTAGTCTGATGTAGCTATGAATCTGTGCCGCCCTGGCATCTCTTCTTTACCCATTGCTGGAAAGCTGAAGGTGATCAGATTGGCTTTCTCTATCTCATAGTCGGAGGACGAACTTGTTTAAGGATAGCTTCGGGAAGAGAGGGAGAACGAGTCAGCAAGCTAGCCGTCAATCATCCCACTTCTTTCACTTCTGGGGGGAGGGAGAGTCAGTTTGACTACTTGATCGAAAGCGACGATGCAGTTGAAGTTGGCTGTGATGAACCTTCAGATCAGAAGAAGCGGGTCTCGGTTCGCGTGCGCTGACTCAGATATATGAGAGGGATCTTCTTCTCTTCTGGGCAGGAATGATCACCGGATCAAGCACACAGATAGGAGAAGACCAACGTCAGCAGCAATCCAAGTGGTAGCAAGAATCTTCGATGGTAGCCCAGTGGTCAAGCAAGCACACAGCAATAGGGAAATCATTCTCTGGGCGGGTGTCTCCTCATAGGTTGGGGTTCAAAGGCGATCTTACCTTTAGACTAGGAGGCAGACTGAGAAGTGGGATATGCCTACTCCATGAAAGCACCACTCTCAGGTACCCCTGCCTTCCCCTGCCCTTACACAAGGATCTTCCCTTTGTGAATGGGATCCCTCCCAGACGGAGTCGAATGCTTCCCAGTGCCGATCAACCGCTGATCTTGTACCAGTGTAGTGTGATAAGCCAGTCATCAAAGAGGAGTTGGTTGGGCTTTCAGTTCCTTGTCCCGGGGTAGAAGAAAAGTGCGCTATAGTATCGCGGTAGCAGCCCTCTTTCAATAGTTCCTTGAGGAAGACCAGAAACCAGACTGCTACTAGGCACAGTACACTACACTTGTAGTCAGTACACAACACTCGACTTCCTCTTTCTTGGTCATCAGAAGGTCGCTCTTCAGGGAAAGCAGAAAGGGACTGAAGTGCTCGGTAGCTGTTATGATCACAACAGATGAACTGACAGCCCATAAGCGATCTGATCTGCTTTTCCCCTTAGAAGCATACGCGCAGGGGCTTATTTTGTTCTTTCAGTAGAGCTGTAGTAGCGGGACTAGTAGCTAGCTCCAGTCTTGTAGAGAGCTGTCCTTTCAATAGGAAGAGCACTATGTTCAAACACGGGTTGGATTGATGAAGAAGACACATCTTCATCAGACTCTGATGTTGGCAAGAAACCTGAAGAGTAGAGGTGGTTCCGCTTCACACGGCTCACTGGAAATGATTCAATACTGGCTGTAGAACAAGGCTTTCGAGCCAATTAGATGCAGGTTTTCTTCTGGCTTGCCATGTGAAGAAAATGAGAGTCCTTTTACTATTTTTTTCCGGTAGCACAGATCATTCATCGATAATAAAAAGTACTGGCACAGCACACTAAGGCCAGAGAAGGGTAACCACCTTGCTGTAGGTTGGGAGAAAGGCGTAAGAATAAGGGCCTGTCTTCGATCCAGTTCCCTAGCTTCGTGAGTGGAAAACAAAGGAAGGTAGTAACATAGGGCTTTTTCCCAGTGCATCAAGGATCACGACTTCTGCCTTCTCAGGATCTGCTAACTCAGCAACAAAGAAGAAGCGAGGGCGAGCTTAGGCTACCGGTGGATCACTTGCTTCTAAAATGCCCGGTTCACCTCTAGAGTTGGGTCGTACTCGACTCGATCCTGGTCTGGTCGACCTAACCTTGATGAAGGAGTGGATAACACGACCCCAGAGAGATAAGCATGACGGGGCTAGCTAATAGGAAGAAGGTAGTGAAGCAAGATGGAAAGCGAAGCGGGTAGCAGTGATTGGAAAGGCAAGGGTATGGCAGGAAAAAGAGGAAGATATTAGGGCAAGAATCGGTGTCTCACTCAGGTGGAGTAGCTACGAGTCGGCAAAGGAAGGAGGCTGCACGGTAGCCAGATGAGTAGGTGAGGGGGGAACCAGTTTCTCTCTTTTTCAAGCGAGCAAGAAAAGACAGGGTAAAGATCAATAAGGGCTATTTCAAATGAGCAAGCTGGAGTATTTCTTTAAAATGGAAGGAGTATTAAAAGCTGTATCTTAAAAGCCAGAGGTTTCGAAGTCCCTGTCTTTGACTAGCCAGTGATTTGTTTCCTGGATTTATATTTCCAGTAACTCCGTCCCTTTACAGTGTAGGATTAGGATTCCTGGTACCGGGGATAGCAATGGGGTTAGACCCTCTAAACCCAGTATTTCTATTTGTTTGTCCCACCTTTTCAAGGTGAGAAAGCCGGCCTAGAAGTTTATTTCCAAATATTAGCTCTTTCCTTAGCAGGGGCCTAAGCCATCTTTAGCCAGTTGCCTTTCATTCATAAGCGCTACTCTCCCTTGTGTAAGGCGGTATCAAGTAAGCCTTACAAATCTTCTTCAAGTGAGTGAAGAATAGCAGGATTTTTCTTTCATTTCTTCTCTCTTCTCTCCAATTGGAGAAAGCGACGATGCAGTTGAAGTTGGAGTCACTTTCTATAGGACCAGTAGTAGTTGCCAGCCATACAAATGCACTCCTAGGGTAAGCCTCCCCAATAAAAGTGTCAGTTGCAGGCCATCTAGCTTCAGTCCTCAGGAAATCCTTTCCAGCCAATCCTAACTAATCACTTTCCGTCGAAAAGAGTTCTCTTGCAGTGGACGTGCTTCTTTTTACCTTGGAGCGAGTTGGAGTTTCTTTGGGTGTTTTCTTCCAGCCGTAATGGAATCCCTTTTCTCTACGGTTTGAGCGGAGTCCCTTTCTTTGTTTGGGGTTCCAAACGAGCGTTCCGGACCAGAAGCTGGTTGAGTTCCCACTCCTGAAAGCAATGCACTCACATCAAGCAAGGTCGAAAGAAAAATAGTGAATTTTTCTTGAAAAGGAGTCAAGCAATCCAGCAGGGGATATAGCAGCTTCTTTAGAAGCAGGGTATCAATAGGGCCTTTAGGTGGTCCTTATAAATATACTTTATATTCCCTTTCAAGGCAGTCTATTAGGGATGGCGTAATATTCCTATATCTTCACCCAGCCATCCAGTTCGAGTATTTCCTCCTGTGGTGTCACTTCACTTATCCCTTAAGACACCCATTCATATGTAATATGAAAAGGGAAGATGTTATATGGTTATATATGGGAATCCCCCCATCTTTGGTCTCGTAATTTCATCTCAAGAAAGAGCCTTTTAGTATGATGGCATAGCTAGAGTGCTTTTCCTTTCAATCCTTTACAACAGTCCTAGGCATACCAGTATCCATAACTCTTTTTCAAGCTAGCGAGCTAGTAGTCCCCCCTCCCTCAAAGTAAGCCTTTCCAGCAGTCCCTGGTAGGGCTAACAATTTCTCGGGGAGGGTTCTATATAATAGATAGAGAATTCAGCCCCTATATAAATAGGAAATAGAATCTGCTTTTTGAATACTAGACTATGGGTTGTGCTATGCTGCTCTCTTCCAGGCTTGACTCACTGTGATTGGAATCCGACTTCCTTGTGACCAGCTGACTTGCTTATCTTGTACCTCTTCCTTTGCTAACGGAGCCTGTAAGGAAGCTTGAAAGAGGGAATTCTCTGATCTGATCTATGATCCCATATCAGGAAAGAAAGATAGTGAATTTTCGATTGAAGCCAGAAGCAAGCAAGACGAGGAAGCGAAGTATGAAGCAGCATTAGACTGAGAATCGACATATTCATCCCACATAGAAGGAGAGGAATCCGCATTAGCAGCTTCAATTAGACAATTAGAAAGTCCCATCCGACGACTTCCATTTTGCCATATATTCCGTATCGAAAAAACCCCCAATATCATCTATGGTCTTCTCGAAAGAGGACAAAGGACGGCCTTAGACCAAGAACAGTCTCTTTCCTTTTATATAAAAAAATAAAATAAGGAAGAGCTTTTCCGCAAGAGGAAAGAGCAGGAATTTCGGGATGCTATTGGCTATTTTAATAGGCTACTAAAAAGACTCACTTTCTAAAGCAAAGCTTCCTATCCTCCTTTAGGCTATGGACGAAGCTTTGGTAACTAAGAGGTCTTGGCTTTTATTACATGCATACCACTGTCCTTTACACTAAGTTAAACTAGCTCTAAGACGAGTACGGTCCCTCATTCCATTCCTACCTCCCCTTACTTTTAAGTAGAGTGGGATAAATTGATATAGGCAATCTATTTCTTTAATATTAAAAGGATCCCAATAGCAGTACGAAAAGCAGAGAGAAAGAGAGAGAAGACCATGTCGAAAGGATTCTGTCCATCAATCCGCTTTTTTTCACATTGAAAGGTTGGAAGGAATAGAATCCATAGTGTAAGAAGGGAAGGGGGAAGAATCAAATGAAAAAAGAAATTATGAAAATAAAATAATTGCTATCGGCATTACCGATATGGTAGGGATGGAATAACTCCTTGCCCTAATACTGACTGAAGAAAATGGCATCAAGCCCGATTGAATCCGACTTCTATGAGCAGAAGATTACTTCACATTTTGGAAGCCTTTTTTCGGCAGTTACTATTTCCGGTGAAGAGGAGCTTTCCCTGTTACCGGTCTAGTCTCCTCGTCAGACTAGCCTTTTTCCTCAAATGTCATTGCTAGAAAGAGCAGAGAGATAGAGAAATATATAGTACAAGAGTAAATAGCTAAGGCGATACTTGGTTCCCCTGCTCAACTGCCCTAGCTCCTACTTTCTTTCCATATGGAATTCCGTTAACATTTAAAGCATATGAGAGATCTGCCTACATACCTGCCTCCTGAGAGGATCAAGCCGAGTGTAGTTCTTGAAAGCCTAGCTATCTAAGCTTCCAAAAATCCCAATACGAGGAGGTATAATACGTCCCAAAGCACAATATGAGGACATCCAAGACATACGTAAGAACTTCATATGAAAGGGAGTACGATGCTCGACTGAAAGGAGAGGAAGAGGATGACGATGACCAATTAAAGAAGAGATAAAAGAAGGGAAGAGGAGGTGCCGCAGCTAGGATTCATCCTCCACCCAGTTAGCAAAAATGTCCAAGATGAATAGGGCCAAGGATAAGAGTAGGAGGCCAAAAGTTCCTCAGTGAGGGAGTCAGAGAAAGACAAGTAAAGGGTCCCGATATCCAGAGAAGAGGGATAGGTCAAAGCGCTCCTCCTCATCCCAGATCGGAGAAGAATGCCATTGGTCATGGGCGTAATCTAAGGCAGATAGGACACCCTCTTTCAAACTTCTAGATCACGCTCGTGGTAGAAGAGGTGGTCAAGAGACCCGACTTTAAGGCAAGGGTGCTGAACCACGGGAGGGGAAGGATCACAGGGCCAAGATTGAAAATCCGGGTCGGTGATCAAATGTAAAGAGAGAAACAAATAAAGAAAAAACTAGGGATTGGTTTTTTCTCATTGTAATATCCATAATTCTGGTAAGAACTGGTTTATCCAAATAAAATATTTAGGAGGAATTCGGTTGGAAAAAATTTACTATCATGCGTAGATTTGAGTTTTGAAATACAACTAAACTATAGTAATCATTCATTGTTTGATCGAATGGTTATTATTCATTATTGTATTTTTTTATTCATTATTGTTTTTCCAGTAGAATTTTGAAAGAGAGACATTAAAAAAAAAATAAAGCTTCGCAAAACGATCAATTAAACAATTGATACAATTCGATTACTCAATCGAGTACTCAATCAATTATTAATATACCTAGAGTCCACTCCTTCCCCATACTACGAGTGAAAGGGAAAATGTAAAGACTACCATTAAAGCAGCCCAAGCGAGATTTACTATATCCATGTGAATTATATCTCCTATTTCTATGAAGGAATTATTCCATTATTGATCAATAATCATAGTAGAATCAATGGCGCAGAGTCAAAATAGGATTCTGACTTAAGGCTATTGATAAACCAATTCAATGAATCCGCTCGTAACAGATTCTTTATAGGATTTCTGGTAGAATTGGGAAGTATTAAGTAAAAATATGATACACACACCTTTTCCTTGAAAATAGCAAAGGACTGCTCCTAATGGAACATGTGGGAATAGTAAGACCTATTGTTTGTTTTGTTACCTTTCTTTCATAAGCAATAAAAAAAAAAAAATATATACCA